TGTTAAGATCTAAAAGGAAATCTTTTATTTACAACTTTGAAGGATGTTAGTTTATATAACTTAAGATCTTAAAAAAAACAATAAGGAGGGAATAATCAATAAGGATGTCAGGTTAAATGTTAATAGTACTGGGAGGAAAATTTTTATTTGAAGAGTCTGAGGCAAGTATCATGAGGGCTTTAAAGAGTGTAATGTTAAGGATGAAATAGTAACACGAAGGTAGTAATAAAGTGTAATAAGGGCTGCAAATAGTATAATGGTTGGAGGTAAAAATTGGAGGTTTGTAGACAATTGTTGGATAATTAGTCATTTAGGGAGAAATCCAATGAATGGTGGGAGTCCTCCTAATGATAAAAGTGAAATAAGGGCTAAAATTTTAATAAGGGGATTGAAGGAAGTAGAAGAGAGATGTGAAATATGAAATGCTTGTTGAAATAGAAATAAGATTCCAATTGAAGATGAGATAATTGAGTAAAAGATGAAATAGTAAAATCAATATAGTTCTCTTAGTGACATTGACAAAAGTATTCATGATATATGGTTAATAGAAGAGAAAGCTAAAATTTTACGTAATATAGTTTGATTAATACCTCCAATAGCTCCTACTAGTCTAGATATGACAGCAAATATTATTAAAAAGTTTTGATTAAAAATGCTGGTGAGTGTGTATGAGATTAAAACTATGGGAGCTACTTTTTGAATAGTCATGAAAATAATTGCTGAGGCTCAATCTAGTCCTTCTATTACTTGGGGAAATCAAAAATGGAAAGGAGCTGCTCCTATTTTTAATAATAGAGCTAATTCAATAAGAAGGTTTGTATTTATGGGTGTAGTGAGTATAAGAGAGGCTGAGGCAATAATTGTAGCTGATCCTAGTGCTTGAATTAAAAAATATTTTAGTGAGGCCTCAGAGGAGAAAAAATTTTTTTTAATGGCAATAATAGGAATAAATGATAAGAGATTTAATTCAAGACCAACCCAAGCAGCTAATCATGTTGGTGAAGAAATAGATATAAAAATTCCTAGTAAGAAAGAAAAGAAAAACAGGGGGTGGAAAATGTGAATTAAAATTAAAAAGAGAGAAGTTGAAGTTCCCATAGGTGGGGTATGAGCCCACTAGCTTATCTTTTTATTATTATTAAAAAATTGGTTCCAATAGTCTAATGAATAGCATATAAGGGAAAGAAAGATAAATGAGATGGCCGAGAAAAATTAGGCATTAGATTGTAAATCTAAAAACGGGAACTTATCTCTCTCATTAGGTCTTATAGTGGAAATTAAAGACGTTAGATTGCAAATCTGAAGATGTATAAATATGCTGAGACTTAACTATTAAATTGTTAGATTTAAGATAACTTTTATAATATTAATAATAAATATAAATAAATTAGCATATATATATATATACAAATATATGTATATAATATATTTAATTTTATATAATTAAATATTTAACTGCTTATATATTTATTCTTATTTATTAATTATCATAGACTAGATTATATTATAGAATAGGAATTGATGCTCATATTCCTAAATCTGAATAAAAGGATATGAGCATCAATGTATATTCTATACTTATTTGTTTATTATTATTGTACGTTTATAAATTTTTATTATAATGAAATATATAAATAGTATTGTTTGATCTTTAATAGAGAGTTTTCAAGTTATAATTTTAATGTTATACATAAGTTCTTATAATATAATCATATTTAATTATAATTTTTTCATGATTTATACACATTTATTTTTTTGTCTTTAACGTAGTTAATTCTTATAAAAATTTAAGTTAATATGCATATTGAGATGTTGTTATTTAAAATTTATTTGTACTTAATAATATTATACAATTATAATCTGTTTAAAGTAAGACAAATTATATTTTACAATAATTGTATATTATTTATGCATTAAGGATAATAAATGATTTAATAATCTAATTAAATAATTAATTATTAAAATAAATATTATAATTATATACAAATTACTGTAGACTATTAAAGAGCGGCGGGGGACAAATGATAACTAACAAATTATTTATTAGTTATATAATAGCTTAATATAAATAATTAATTTTGAATTATTTATTATATTTATAAAGTATATAATTTTTAGTTAACGATAATATAAAGTATTATTTTCTTATAATTAAATTTATATGAGTTTTAAAATGAGGCCCATAATAGATTCTAATGGTTTAATTAAAATATATAAAGGCTTTATTAATAAATGTATTTAATTATCTATATGATGGTGTAGTCTGCACGTAAAATTTTGATTTTTAAGGAAAAAGTGTAATCCTTTTTCATATAAGTGTTAGGGTATATATATTAACATATTGTACTAATAAAATTATATTTTTATTAATATTAAATACATCAAATAAATTTATATAATATTAAATTTTTATAATTAATTTTCCTTGTACTATAACATATTTTATAGATATAGTAATATTTATATTCATTTATATTTATATAATTTTAATAATTATATATTTTATTATAATTTGTTTGGAAAGTTATTATATTATTATAGGTGCGTGTAAATTATCAAAGTTTGATTCTTGCTTTCTATATACTTTAGTAATAAAGAACATATTTAAATTTTTGTAGGACAAAAGACTATTTGTTTAAATATCTAATAGTGTGAAAGATTTAAAATAATAAATAAAGTCGAAGTGTGAGATATTAATATTTATGATTGAAAAATTGAATTAGTAATTATTTTTAGCTCTGACTAAAAATTTGTGCCAGCAGTCGCGGTTATACTTAGGGAGTGAGTATATAAGTGTTGATTATTAGTTAAGTTAGTATATTAAAAATTATCTTATCTGAGTTAATAAAAGGTGAAATTAGTTTATTAAATATTAGTTTAAGAAAGTTTTTATTATATGCTGAGGCTATTTAATTTATGGGATAAACTAGGATTAGATACCCTATTATACATAAGTTTAATAATAAAATATCAGATTATTTTTAGTTATGTTCTTAAAAATCAAAGAACTTGGCGGTACTTTAGTCTTGTTAGAGGAACCTGTTTTATAAGTGATAATCCACGTAGTATCTTGCTTAATCTTGTTTTGTCAGTATGTATACCGTCATTATTAGATAATTCTTATAGGAATGAATTATTAAAATAATTTAAATAATTAAGATATTAGATCAAGGTGCAGCTAATGGTTAAGTAAAAATGGGTTACAATAATTTATAATTATATGGATTAATTGTTGAATAATAATTATGAAGGTGGATTTAATTGTAATTTTTATTTGAATAAGGAGAAATGATAATAGCTCTAGATTATGTACATATCGCCCGTCGCTTTCACTACAAGGTGAAATAAGTCGTAACATAGTAGGTGTACTGGAAAGTGTACCTAGAAGAGATAAAGCTTAAAATTGAGCAGTTCATTTACATTGAAATGGTTCTCGTGCAAGTCGGGATATCTTTATTATTATAGATAGCTATAATTATTATATTGAGAGGTTTGGAAGTAAAAAGAAAAATATTTTTTAAATAAAGAATAAATAGTATATTTAATTGAATATTATTGATTTGGCAATAGTGTAATAGTACCGAAAGGGAAAGTTTGAAATAAATGTTTTATTGAATATAATTTTAAGTAAATTTTAAAATTTGTACCTTGTGTATCAGGGAAAACTAAAATTAATAATATATTTATTTAAATCTCGGTAAAAAAGTGTCTAATTATAATTTGTTATTTTATGTGTAAAAATGATATTAAAAATATAATTAGTGGTGAAATGTTGGTCGAATTTTTATATCTAGTTGTTTTTTAAATAAATTTAATTTAGTTTATTTTTTTTATAAAAAATAAGTAAAGTATAGGAGGGAAGAGCTTCTTATACAATAATAGAAAAATAGAAGAGAAAAATAATTAAAATTATAGGTAGGCTTAAAGGTAGTCATCTTCGTAAAGTGTTTTAACTAATAGTTTAAGAAAAAGTTAAATATTCTCTATTTTAGTAAAAAGCTTGAATAGTAAATGTGTGTTTATTTTGTAATATTGGTTTTATTAGTAATATTTTGTTATTGGAAAAATACTTAATAATTAAATATTTATTAATTTTTAATTAAAGTTTGTTCTTATTAAGGAACTCGGCAAATAAGATTTCTGCCTGTTTATCAAAAACATGTCCTGTTGAAGTTTTAATAGGTCTGGCCTGCCCACTGAGATTTAAAGGGCCGCGGTATCTTGACCGTGCGAAGGTAGCATAATCATTAGTTTTTTAATTGAAGGCTTGTATGAATGGTCGGACAAGAAATAAGCTGTCTCTGTAAGAATTATTGAATTTAACATTTAAGTAAAAAGGCTTAAATAGATTAAGGGGACGATAAGACCCTATAAAGCTTTATAGTTTCTTTATTTTTATTAAAAAAAGGTTGTGAAAATTAATTTATTGGGGAAATTATTATGTTGGGGCGACAAAAGTAAAATTAATATCTGCTTTATTTTTATAACAAATAGTTTTTGTATAGGTAATTGATCCTAAGTATAGATTATAAGTTTAAGTTACTTTAGGGATAACAGCGTAATTTTTTTTGAGAGCCCTTATCGAGAAAAAAGTTTGCGACCTCGATGTTGAATTAAGTTGTCTACTTTATGTGCAGCAGCTAAGATAGATGGTCTGTTCGACCTTTAAAAACTTACATGATTTGAGTTCAAACCGGCGTGAGCCAGGTTGGTTTCTATCTTTTAGTTAAGAGATACTTTTTTAGTACGAAAGGATTAAGAAGTTTAAATATTTTATAAATTATAAATATAATAAAAGGTTTATGAAATTGCTAATAATTTTGTAAAAATAAATTGATAAATTGAGATTTTATGTGTATATTTAATTGTTATTAGTTAGCTGTTATGAAAATAATTGTTTATGTTGTCTTTGTTAATAATTGTTAATTATTTAATTTTAATTATTTGTGTTCTGATTAGTGTAGCATTTGTTACTTTATTAGAGCGAAAAATTTTAGGGTATATTCAAATTCGTAAGGGCCCTAATAAAGTAGGGTTTATAGGATTATTGCAACCATTTTCTGATGCTGTAAAATTGTTTACTAAAGAGCAAACGATACCTACGTTGTCTAATTTTTTCCCATATTACATATCTCCTGTTTTTAGATTGTTTGTGTCTTTAGTGGTTTGGAGTGTTTTACCATATGAGACTGGTCTTATGAATTTTAATTTAGGTATTTTATTTTTTTTATGTTGTCTGAGATTGGGAGTGTATTCTACTATGGCAGCTGGATGGTCTTCTAATTGTAAATATTCTCTTTTGGGTAGGCTTCGTGCTGTTGCTCAAACCATTTCTTATGAGGTAAGATTGGCTTTAATTTTACTTTCTATTATTTTTTTGGTTGGAGGATTTAATATAGGATTGTTTAATAATTATCAGGGCGAAGTTTGGTTTTTATGGTTTACTTTGCCTCTTTCTATAATTTGGTTTGCTTCTTGTTTAGCTGAAACTAATCGAACTCCTTTTGATTTTGCTGAGGGTGAGTCAGAGTTAGTTTCTGGGTTTAATACTGAATATGGGGCCGGAGGCTTTGCATTGATTTTTATAGCTGAGTATGCCAGAATTTTATTTATAAGGGCTTTATTTGTAATTATTTTTTTGGGTGGTAGTCCTTGTAGAGCTTTGTTTTATTTAAAATTGAGTTTGATTGCGTTTGCTTTTGTGTGAGTGCGGGGAACATTACCTCGATTACGTTATGATAAGTTGATATATTTAGCATGAAAAGGATTTTTACCTATTTCTTTAAATTATCTATTTTTTTTCATGGGGGTTAAGATAATGTGTTTTTGTTTATTAATTTAGCTAATATTTTTGTTATTTTGATATAGGTAATTAAAATATTACATGATTAGCTGTATCAGTGCTATCCTTTTGTCAGGCACTATATCGTAGATTAATAGAAAATTAAAATTCTATCTAATGTTTTCAAAACATTTGTTTTTTTTAAACTAATCAATCAATCTAACATCTTATCTCACCATATTAGGGTCAGTGGGTTAATAATATAGTAAGCAAAATATACAACTGTTAGAATTTGTCCGGTTAAAACGTAAGGATCCTCTACAGGGCGGGCTCCAATTCATGTTAGTAGAATAACTGTTGCTACAAATGATCAGAAAAGAAATTGATTTAGAGGATAGAAGGTCAATCTTCGAAATTTTGATAAATGTGTGAATGGTAAAATAAATAAGATAGCAACAGACAAGACAAGGGCCATTACACCTCCTAATTTATTGGGAATTGATCGAAGAATTGCATATGCGAATAGGAAATATCATTCTGGTTGAATATGGGCCGGGGTAACTAGAGGGTTTGCTGGAATAAAATTATCTGGGTCTCCTAGGAGATATGGGTTAAGAAGTGTTAATATAATTAGAAATATCAATATAGCTGCAAATCCTACAATATCTTTAAATGTAAAGTATGGGTGGAAGGGAACTTTATCTACTTGTCTTGATACTCCCAGTGGGTTATTTCCTCCCGTTTGATGTAAGAATAAAATATGAACTATAGATAGTGCTGCGACAATAAATGGTAATAGGAAGTGGAAGGTAAAGAATCGAACTAGTGTAGCATTATCTACAGCAAATCCTCCTCAGATTCATTGAACTAAATCTATTCCTACATAAGGAACGGCAGATAAAAGATTGGTAATGACTGTAGCTCCTCAGAACGATATTTGTCCTCATGGTAATACATATCCTAGAAATGCAGTTCCTATTGTTGCAAATAAAATTAAAACTCCTACGGATCAGGCATGAATAAGTATATATGATCCATAGTAAATTCCTCGTCCAATATGTATAAATAGGCAAATAAAGAAAAAAGAAGCACCATTAGCGTGAAGTGTTCGTAAAAGTCATCCATAATTAACATCACGGCAAATATGGTTTACTCTAGAAAATGCTAAATCGATATGAGCTGTGTAGTGCATTGCTAAAAATAATCCAGTGGCAATTTGCAGTATTAAGCATAGTCCAAGAAGAGATCCAAAGTTTCAAAAAATTGAAATATTTCTTGGGAGTGGTATATCAACAAGTGCTCCGTTGGCAATTTTAAATAGGGGGTGAGATTTTCGGATTGGTGTTGTCATTATGATAGTCGAAGTGGCCCAAAGAATATATTTGTGATTTTAACTACTGCAAATAAGGTTAAAAGAAGATAAACTACAATAAAAATGGTAAATATTATTGTAGATTGATTATAAATAGATCTAGTAAGAGCTAAAGTAAGGTTTAGTGAATTAAATAAATAAATATTGGTTGAGTTAGATTGTCTAACGAGAGTAATTATAGGGTCTCTAAAGATAAGAATAGCAGAAATTATTGGAACTAAGGATAAAAGAAGAATGGTTGGGGACAGAGAAAAAGCAAATGGTTCATTTGAGGCTAAGGAAGTAACGTAAATAAATAAAACTAATATTCCACCTAAAAAAATTAAGAATAGAATATAAGAGAATCAAAATGAGGGCATTATAATTCCTCTACAAGAGCAGATTAAAGTGGTCTGTAGGAGTAAGGCTAACCCTATAGACAGGGGGTGCGTTAATTGAGTAAAAAGTATAGCAATGAAAAGAGTTAGTGGTAAAGTAATAAGTAAAATATCAGATACAGAAGATAGTTTAAAAAAAAATATTAATTTTGGGAATTAATGATAGGGGTCATCTCTTTTTCTGAAGCCTTAAGAAAGAAACTTTCATTTTTGGTTTACAAGACCAAAGTTTTGTTAATTAAACTATTAGGGCAATGTTATTTTCTAGTTATATGATTATTTGTTCAATTATTATGATTTTTTGTGGATTATGGTCTTTTTGTTTATACCGAAAGCATTTGTTAAATATATTACTTAGGTTAGAATTTATTATACTTGGTATTTTTTGAATAATAAGTATGGGTGTTTGTTTTTTAGGTGGGGAGGCATATTTTGTGTTATTCTTTCTAACTTTAGCAGCGTGTGAGGGGGCTTTGGGGCTATCTCTTTTAGTAAGTGTTGTTCGTACACACGGTAATGATTGTTTTAATAGATTTAGGATTTTAGAATGTTAAAATATATTTTATCTTTAGTTTTATTAACTCAAGCTAGAAACCGGTGAGAGGTTGTTCAATTTTCTATATTTTTAATAAGTTTTTTATTTGGTATTTTAAGAAGTCATTATTTTTTATTTTCGGGGCTGGGAAGGATATTAGGATACGATTTTATTAGGTATGTTTTAATTTTGCTTAGGTTATGGGTGATAGGCATAGTCGTTATGTCTAGTTATAAAATTAAGTTTACAAATAACCATTCTTCTTTATTTTTGATTGTAAATATTTTATTATTGCTTATATTAGTTCTTACTTTTAGATCTATGGATTATTTATTATTTTATATTAGATTTGAGAGATCTTTAATTCCTACGTTAATTTTAATTTTGGGATGGGGGTATCAACCAGAACGTGTAGAAGCGGGTATTTATATGCTTTTTTATACTTTATTTGCTTCTTTACCTCTACTTGTTTCTCTACTTAGAATTTATAGGTTAAATTTTAGATTAACTTTAAATATTGTTGGTCAAATGGAGAGATTAAATTTGGTTGGGGTTATTTGGTATTTTGCAACAGTATTTGCTTTTATTGTAAAATTACCTATATATATATTTCATCTTTGATTACCTAAAGCTCATGTAGAAGCTCCTGTTGCAGGATCTATAATTTTAGCGGGGGTTTTATTGAAGCTTGGGGGCTACGGACTTATTCGAGTTTTACCTTTGTTTAGAGGTGTTAATAAATTATATTCTGGATTATGAATTAGAGTTGCTATTTTAGGTGGGTTTATTGTTAGAATAATGTGTTTACGTCAGGTTGACATCAAATCTTTAATTGCTTACTCTTCTGTTGCTCATATGGGCTTAGTATTATGTGGATTGGTAGTATTTGGTTGGTGAGGATTAAATGGTGCTGTGGTTGTTATAGTAGGTCATGGATTATGTTCTTCTGGTTTATTTTGTCTGGCAAATATAGTGTATGAGCGAATCGGCAGGCGTAGATTGTTAATTAGGAAGGGGCTATTAAGGTTTATACCTAGTATAGGACTTTGGTGATTCTTATTGAGGATCGGAAATATAGCAGCTCCTCCTACTTTAAATTTACTTGGTGAAATTAATCTTATTATAAGAGTCGTTAGTTGAAGGCCGCTAACTATACTAGGTATCTCCTTGCTATCATTTTTTAGTGCTGCTTATACTTTATACATATATTCTTTAAGTCAGCATGGTGTTTTTTATAATTCTGTCTATTCTGTTTGTTCCGGGAAAGTTCGAGAATATTTAGTTCTATTTTTACATTGATTCCCTTTAAATATTTTAATTTTAAAGGGAAGAATATTAATTCCTTTATATTAGTTTAAGTAGTTTAAAGAAAAATATTGGTTTGTGGGACCAAAGATATAAATTTTTATCTTAGACTATGAGTTGAAAAATTAAAATACATTTAAATAGTTTAGTATTTTTATGTTTAAGTTCTTTTACATTGTTATTGTTATCAATTTGATCATTAAATGTAAGAAGGGTAAACATTATTGAGTGAGAATTTATTTCATTAAATTCTTGTTCTATTGTTGTTAGTTTAATCTTCGATTGAATGTCTTTAATATTTTTAAGTTTTGTTTTTTTTATTTCTGCGATAGTTTTATTTTATAGGGGTGATTACATACTAGGTGATTTAAATTTTAATCGTTTTATATACTTAGTTTTGTGTTTTGTGGCCTCTATGGCAGCTTTAATTGTTAGTCCTAATTTAATTAGAATTTTATTAGGTTGAGATGGATTAGGGTTAGTTTCTTATGCTTTAGTAATTTATTATTCTAATGAGAAATCTGCTAATGCTGGTATATTAACTGTTTTATCTAATCGTGTCGGGGATGTTGCTATCTTATTAAGTATTGCCTTGATATTTAATATTGGGGGTTGAAATTTCTATTTTTATACTAGTTATTTAGAAAACGGAGGATTAGGGACAATTTTAAAGTTTTTAGTTGTTTTAGCAGCTATAACTAAAAGTGCTCAAATTCCTTTTTCAGCTTGGCTGCCTGCTGCTATAGCAGCACCTACTCCTGTTTCATCTCTTGTTCATTCATCTACACTGGTCACTGCTGGCGTTTATTTACTTATTCGGTTTAGGGGAGCTATTAATGGTTCGCAGGCCCAATCTTTTTTATTAATTATTTCTTGTTTAACTATATTTATAGCTGGATTGGGGGCAAATTTTGAATATGATTTAAAAAAAATTATTGCCTTGTCTACTCTAAGTCAATTAGGTGTAATAATTAGAATTTTAAGTTTAGGTTTTGCAGATTTGGCCTTTTTTCACTTGCTGTCGCATGCCCTGTTTAAAGCTTTATTATTTATGTGTGCTGGAGTTATTATTCACAATGTGAAGGAGTATCAAGATATTCGCTGTATAGGAGGTTTAGTAGAATTTATACCTCTTACTAGGATGTGTATGAATTTAGCTAATTTAGCTTTATGTGGTATGCCTTTTTTGGCAGGGTTTTATTCTAAAGATATAATTTTGGAGGTGGCTTTTATAAGAAAAATTAATTTAATTTCTTTTATTTTGTATGCTTTAGCAACTGGACTTACTGTTTGTTATACATTTCGTTTAATTTATTATAGATTGAGCGGTAATTTTAATCTAGGGGGGCTAAGTTTCATTGCTGATAATTCTGTTGTCATAACTAGTCCAATACTTGGACTTAGGGCGGGAGCTATTATAGGTGGTTGTTTTTTATCTTGATTGATTTTTCCAGAGCCGTATATAATTTGTATAAGTCTTGAATTTAAAACTTTACCTCTTTTAGTGAGAGGCTTAGGTGGATTTATTGGTTATATATTGAATATTATAAGGGTAAATTTTAATTTAAAGTCATTGGGGTCTTACAGAAGAGTTGTTGTTATAGGATCAATATGATTTATACCTTTTTTATCTACATTTAGGCTAAATTTATATAGGTTAAAAATAAGGTATCTAATTTTAAAAAGAGGAGACGGGGGCTGATCTGAGTTTTATGGGGGCCAGGGAGTATACAAGTTTATTGTTAATAATTCTAGATATCTTCAGATTTTTCAGGACAATAGAGTTAAAATTTTTATGAAAGTTTTTATAATTTGGTTTATTATTTTGTTTTTTATTATTTATTCTTATAATTCAAGTATAGAATATTGCACTGAAGCTGCAAAAGTGGTCTTAACGGCCTGTGAATAAATTTTAGGGGAAAGTAAGTCCCAGCTTTATAGTGAAAATATAATGTGTTAAAGTACACCACTAAAACTAAGATATAAGTGGAATCGAACCACTTGAGAGGAAAGTTAGAAGCTTTTTCTCTATCCAAAAATATCTCTTAATAGGAAATTTATTTAAATTTCAATGATATCATTAACAGTGATACGCCTCTTTTTGGCTTCTATTAAAATTAGAGGTCACTTGACCAAATTTTAGGCCGAAACTAAATGTAATATTTCACTTTCTAATTTAAAGTTAGTTCAAGGGAACATCTCATGAGTGCAAATCATAAATCATAAATTAGACTATAACTTTAGTTAGATCAGTTTAGTGCACCTTGGTGTCATTCATAATAAAGACCAAATAATAAAATGGCTAAAAAAATAGTACCTGTTGTTAGTCAAGAGTAAATATTTGTAATGTGAATAATTGAAGCTAGAGGGAGTAGTAATGTAATTTCGACGTCAAAAATTAAAAAAATTACTGCAATCAAGAAAAATCGTAGCGAAAAAGGTAATCGTCTTGACCCCTTAGGATCAAATCCGCATTCATAAGGAGAGCTTTTTTCTCGGTCAATGATTATTTTTTTTGATAAAATTGAAGCTAGAACTATAACAATAGTTGCTAATAAAATAGTAATTAAAATAATTAAAATAATAATAGTAATTGCCTTTTCTAAAATTTTTAGACTGGTTGGTTGGAAGCCAACTATACTTTTTATATTAAAAAGGCAACCCCCTCATCAATAAATGAAGATATATAAGAATAATCATACTACATCTACAAAATGTCAGTATCATGCTGCAGCTTCAAATCCAAAATGGTGGTTGGCCGAGAAGTGACACCTATATAGGCGGTACCAACAAATGGCTAAGAATCTTGAGCCAATAATAACGTGAAGCCCATGGAATCCTGTGGCAACGAAAAATGTAGATCCGTAAACAGAGTCTGCAATTGTAAAAGATGCTTCGACATATTCAAAGGCTTGAAGGGCTCTAAAATAAAGCCCAAGAATAACTGTTAAGGCTAATCTTTGAATGGCTTGAGAATGGTTAGACTCTATAATTGCATGGTGAGCTCATGTTACTGTTGCTCCTGATGATAGTAAAATTGTGGTATTCAGTAGGGGAATTTGAAATGGATTAAATGGTTCAATTCCAAGTGGGGGTCAGCATATTCCAATTTCTACTGTTGGGGCCAACCTTCTATGAAAAAATGCTCAAAAGAAAGAAAAGAAAAATAAAACTTCAGAGGCAATAAATAAAATTATACCTCATCGTAAGCCGTTTATAACAATTCTTGTATGTAGGCCTTGATATGTTCCTTCTCGAGTAATATCTCGTCATCATTGGATTATTGTTAATATTGTTGCTACAATTCCTAAAATAAGTAAATCTATATTAAATTGGTGAAATCATTTTACAAGTCCTGTGGTTAATATTATAGCTCTAATAGATCCTGTAAGTGGTCAGGGTCTTATATCTACAAGATGGTAGGCATGTATACCGTGTGATGATGTCATTAGTTAATTTCTCCTGCGTATAGAGTCCTTAATACTGCAAATACATAAGATTGAATAATTGCTACAGCAGATTCTAGTAAAAGTAGTAAAATTTGGGTTAATAGAAGAAATGATACCAAAGTAGTTGAAAGTGACGGACCAGTTCCTCTTAGTAAAGTCAGTAGAAGATGACCTGCAATTATATTGGCTGCCAATCGTACTGCTAACGTTCCTGGTCGAATGAGATTTCTTAAAGTTTCAATTAGGACTATAAAAGGTATAAGGGCTGGTGGGGTACCTTGAGGAACTAAATGGGCGAATATGTGCTGTGTGTGGTTAATTCAGCCGAAAATTATAAAAGTTAATCATAGGGGCAGGGAGAGGGAGAGAGTTATTACTAAGTGTCTAGTTCTGGTGAATACATAGGGTAACAACCCTAAAAAGTTATTGAAGACAATTAATCTAAACAGAGAAACGAAGATAATAGTACTTCCAACGTGAGACGGGCCTAGTAATGTTTTGAATTCTAAGTGAAGGGTGTTAATTAATTTTCTTCATGAAAGAGATCATCGTGAAGGTGAAATTCAATATAAATAAGGAATAAATAAAAGTCCTAGGAATGTTGATGCTCAATTAAGTGATAGGGATATAATTCTTGATGAGGGTTCAAAAATAGAAAATAGTCTTGTTATCATGTTCAGGGTTTTCTTTTAAGTGAGAATTTAAGAGTTGATGATGAAATTTTAGGTAGAGATGTTATATAAAAATTTATAACAAAATAAACGGAAAATCTGATAAGGAATATAAAAAAAAGGTTTAGTCATAATAGAGGCTCTATTTGAGGCATTAAGAGCTACCCAGTGAGGGTAAATTAGAAATGACAATTCTATATTATTAATTTAATTAAGCTCTCCACCAGAAGTAGGCGTGACTACTATTTTAGGTTTAAAAGACCTAAACTTACTTTCAGTCATCGGGCGAATCTGCTATAGAGGAGATTCAATTTAAAAATGAATTGGTTGGGACTCTTTCTAGAACAATGGGTATAAATCTGTGGTTGGCACCGCAAATCTCTGAACATTGACCATAGAACAATCCGGGACGGTTAATTATAAATCTAACTTGGTTTAGTCGTCCGGGTACGGCATCAGCCTTGACACCAAGGGCTGGAACTGTTCACGAATGAATTACATCAGCTGCTGTAATTAGTACTCGAATTTGTGTATTCATAGGAAGAACAGTTCGATTATCTACTTCCAGCAGGCGAAATCCTGATTCAGGTAGATCAGTTGTTGGAATTATATAAGAGTCAAATTCTACTTGTAGAAAATCAGAGTATTCGTATCTTCAATATCATTGATGTCCGATTGTTTTAAGGGTAACCCTAGGTCTATTTACTTCATCTAGTAAGTATAATAAGCGAAGAGATGGTAGTGCAATAAAAATTAGAATTACAGCTGGAAGAATAGTTCAAATAATCTCAATTGTTTGATTTTCTAATAAGAAACGATTTGTTAGTGAGTTAAAGAAAAGTGATGCTATTATGTAACCTACAAAGGTTGTAATTAAAATTAAAACAATTATAGCGTGATCGTGAAAAAATGTTAGTTGTTCTATTAAAGGTGAAGCTCTATCTTGAAATCCTAAATTACCTCATGTTGGCATTTGTTTATACTAAAAGAAAAGATCTTTCATCTTAGGAACCTAAATCCTACGCATTATTTTTGCTATTTTAGTTTATTGAAGGAGATAATTAAGTCTCGTCTTAGGAGCTTAAATCCTACGCATTATTTTTGCTACTTCAATTAATTAGAAGAAAGTATAGGGATTTCTATATATCTATGATCAGCGGGGGGATAGTTGTGTTTTCACTCAATAGAGGATGGTAAAAATAGAGAGAATACAATTGGACGAGTAGCAACTAATGCTTCTCATACTACTATAATAAATCCTAATACTGCAACTAGGGAAACTAGTGATCCTATAGATGATACAACATTTCATGATGTATAAGCATCTGGATAGTCTGAGTATCGTCGAGGCATACCATTTAGTCCTAAAAAGTGTTGTGGGAAGAAAGTAATATTAACTCCGATAAATATAGTTAAGAAGTGGATTTTTATTCATTTGGGGTTAAGGGAAACACCTGTAAATAGGGGGAATCAATGAGCAATTCCGGCGAAAATACCAAATACAGCTCCTATAGATAAGACATAATGAAAATGTGCTACAACATAGTAAGTATCATGTAAAATAATATCAATAGAAGAATTAGCTAAAACAACTCCGGTTAGGCCTCCAACTGTAAATAAAAAGATAAAACCAAGTGCTCATATTAGAGAGGGTCTATAGTTTAGTTGAGTACCATGAAGAGTTCCAAGTCAACTGAAAATTTTAATACCAGTGGGAACGGCAATAATTATAGTGGCTGAAGTAAAATATGCTCGTGTGTCTACATCTATACCTACAGTAAATATGTGGTGAGCTCAGACAATAAATCCTAGAATACCAATAGCTAATATAGCATAAATTATTCCTAGTGTTCCAAATGATTCTTTTTTACCAGATTCTTGTCTTACAATATGGGAAATTATTCCGAAGGCTGGTAAAATGAGAATATATACTTCAGGATGTCCGAAGAATCAAAATAAATGTTGGTATAAAATAGGATCTCCTCCTCCAGCTGGGTCGAAAAATGAGGTATTTAAATTTCGATCTGTTAAAAGTATAGTAATAGCTCCAGCTAAAACTGGTAGAGATAAGAGTAACAAAATAGCAGTAATAAATACTGATCATACAAAAAGAGGTATTCGGTCTATAGTTATCCCTACAGATCGTATATTAATAACTGTGGTAATAAAATTTACTGCTCCTAAAATTGATGACACACCTGCTAAATGAAGAGAAAAAATACCCATGTCAACGGAAGCACCGGCGTGGGCAATGGCAGCTGACAGTGGAGGGTAAACTGTTCATCCTGTCCCAACACCTCTTTCTACTATTCCTCTTATTAAAAGTAGTGTCAATGACGGAGGTAAAAGTCAAAATCTTATATTATTTATACGTGGGAAAGCTATATCAGGAGCTCCTAATATAAGGGGTACTAGTCAATTTCCAAAACCTCCGATTATAATAGGTATAACTATAAAAAAAATTATAACAAAGGCGTGAGCGGTAACAACAACATTATAAATTTGGTCATCCCCAATTAATCTTCCAGGTTGACCTAATTCTGCTCGAATAACCAATCTTAGTGAAGTTCCTACTATTCCGGCTCATGCTCCAAATATAAAATATAATGTACCAATGTCTTTATGGTTTGTAGAAAAAAATCATCGTTGCGT